AAGATGGGATGTCAAATGTTTTCTTACCCGGAGAATTAATTGGATTGTTACGGGCGGAACGAATGGGGCATGCTTTGGAAGAAGCGATCTGTTACCGAGCCGTCTTATTGGGAATAACAAAAGCATCTCTGAATACTCAAAGTTTCATATCCGAAGCGAGTTTTCAAGAAACTGCTCGAGTTTTAGCAAAAGCAGCTCTACGGGGTCGTATCGATTGGTTGAAAGGCCTGAAAGAGAACGTTGTTCTGGGGGGGATGATACCCGTTGGTACCGGATTCGAGGGATTGGTGCACCCTTCGAGACAACATAACAACATTTCCTTGGAAACCAAAAATAATAATATATTTGAGGGGGAAATGAGAGATATTTTGTTCCACCACAGAAAATTTTTTGATTCTTGCCTTTCAAACAATTTCCACGATACATCAGAACAATCATTTATAGGTATAGGATTTAATGATTCCTAAAAGCGGATTTAGCCTTTTATTTGAAAACATTTGATTTCATTTATAGTAATAGTAAAAATGATAATAATGAATAGAAAAGTAATAATGTAATGGCTTAGGTCGTATATCTACGGCCAATTTGCGGTAGAAGAGAAGGTTCCATCGGAACAATTATTTATTTTAGGATACCCTCGTCTCTTTTTTTTTTTTTAAGAGGGGGGTGTGGGGAGAAATGACAAAAAGATATTGGAACATCAATTTGGAAGAGATGATGAAGGCCGGAGTTCATTTTGGACATGGTACTAGGAAATGGAATCCTAAAATGGCCCCTTATATTTCTGCAAAGCGTAAAGGTATTCATATTATAAATCTTACTAGAACCGCTCGTTTTTTATCAGAAGCCTGTGATTTGGTTTTTGATGCAGCAAGTAAGGGAAAACAATTCTTAATCGTTGGCACTAAAAATAAAGCAGCTGACCTAGTAGCATGGGCTGCAATAAGGGCTCGGTGTCATTATGTTAATAAAAAATGGCTTGGCGGTATGTTAACGAATTGGTCCACTACAGAAACGAGACTTCATAAGTTTAGAGACTTGAGAACAGAACAAAAAACAGGGAGACTCCATCGTCTTCCGAAAAGAGATGCGGCCGTGTTGAAAAGACAATTATCTCACTTGCAAACATATCTGGGCGGGATTAAATATATGACGGGGTTACCAGATATTGTAATCATCATTGATCAACACGAAGAATATACGGCCCTTCAAGAATGTATCACTTTGGGAATTCCAACAATTTGTTTAATCGATACAAATTGTGACCCCGATCTTGCAGATATTTCGATTCCAGCCAACGATGACGCTATATCTTCAATTCGATTAATTCTTAACAAATTAGTATTCGCAATTCGTGAAGGGCGTTCTAGTTATATAAGAAATCCGTAATTCATAATCATCATCATATAATTTAATAATAAGATAAAAAACTTAACTTACTTTGGAAATTTCATAGAGTTTTGTAATCAGTTACTATTTATGAATCTCAGATACTCTTTTTGTATCTCAAAAAAGAGATAAAAAACTGGGGATATTATGTGATTCGTTGTATTCAAGAATTGAATTGGTATTATAAATATATATGGGATTCAAGTAGTCACGTAGAGAAAGAGACGTTTGAATCAAAATAATTTTCTTTAAAGCTATATTTTTTTAAGAGGGCAATATGAATGTTCTATCCTGTTCTATCAACACACTAAAGGGGTTATACGATATTTCTGGTGTGGAAGTAGGCCAACATTTCTATTGGAAAATAGGAGGTTTTCAAGTCCACGGCCAAGTACTTATTACTTCTTGGGTTGTAATTGCTATCTTATTGGGTTCAGCTACTCTAACTGTTCGGAACCCACAAACCATTCCGACCGGTGGTCAGAATTTCTTCGAATATGTACTTGAATTCATTCGAGATGTGAGTAAAACTCAAATTGGAGAAGAATATGGCCCCTGGGTTCCTTTTATTGGAACAATGTTTCTATTTATTTTTGTTTCTAATTGGTCAGGAGCGCTTTTACCTTGGAAAATCATACAACTACCTCATGGGGAGTTAGCCGCACCCACGAATGATATAAATACTACTGTTGCTTTGGCTTTACTCACGTCAGTGGCATATTTCTATGCGGGTCTTACCAAAAAGGGATTGGGTTATTTCGGGAAATATATTCAACCAACCCCAATCCTTTTACCCATTAACATCTTAGAAGATTTCACAAAGCCTTTATCACTTAGTTTTCGACTTTTCGGAAATATATTAGCTGATGAATTAGTAGTTGTTGTTCTTGTTTCTTTAGTACCTTTAGTGGTTCCTATACCTGTCATGTTCCTTGGATTATTTACAAGTGGTATTCAAGCTCTGATTTTTTCAACTTTAGCCGCGGCTTATATAGGGGAATCCATGGAGGGCCATCATTGACTAGTTTTTGAAAGATTCTTTTTTAGCTTATCCCAAGGTAATGTATGCGTGGCTCAAAAAAAATCTAATCTAATCTAATTAGGAAATCTAAATATACAACTCACTATATACAATCTAGAGTAATAGCCAAAGATAAAAGATATTAGAGTAGAGAGTTGTAAAAAAAAAAGGGAAAGAGATCTAAAAGATCTTTTTCCTAAAATTCTTGGTTGATCCACTTATATTATACCATTCTCTCCTGAATAGATATTCATTTTATATTGCTGGTCGGCCAATCCTAATATTTCCTATTCGGAATCATAATTTGAATAAGAATTCTTGTGGTTTACGACGTGTGAGTAAAAAAAGAGGGGTGCTCTATAGAAGGATTCCCCTTTCAGTTGATTTTCTTCAGCGATTGACCAAAATAAAATTTTCAGAAATAATAAATTGCGTGAACTTAGATTAATCAAATAATGATATTTCTATCCACTGATTCGGATCGGAGAGGGAGGTTTTACTAGGTATATTATATGTAAAAAGGCGCTATGCTATAAGTCAACTTGTTTTTCGACGCATAATTCTCGAATTCGATTGAATTTAAGATGAATGAAGAGTTGGTTTACGTTATGGAAGAAAGACATGTATAGGTGATTGATATTAAATATTGACTAGTTATATATGAACTAAAGAGATATTAAATTTGCCCTACTACTAGAAATTTCCATTTGATGGCTATTCCAATAGAAGTCTTTCCGTATCCTCTGGGACTGTGAGTTCAATGAATAAACAGATGAAATCAAGAAAAAAATCGAAGAATTCAAAGAATGGTTCGGAACAAAGAAATGGACGGACGAAAGTCGTACGGATTCGCAAAGACTTTGTCGATAGGAACTAAAAAAGAGATATCCAAGTAAAGTAGTTTTGATCCTTGAATAAGATTATTACTTCAATTTTAAATTTGTAGTGACTTCGACTGGATGAATTGTAGCGATGGAATATTAAGTTAGAATTCATCGGCTGACTGTATCATTAACCATTTTTTTTTGTATGAGGAACTTATCATGAATCCACTGATTTCTGCCGCTTCCGTTATTGCTGCTGGATTGGCTGTAGGGCTTGCTTCTATTGGACCTGGAGTTGGTCAAGGTACTGCTGCGGGCCAAGCTGTAGAAGGTATCGCGAGACAGCCTGAGGCGGAGGGAAAAATACGAGGTACTTTATTGCTTAGTCTAGCTTTTATGGAAGCTTTAACAATTTATGGCCTGGTTGTAGCATTAGCACTTTTATTTGCGAATCCTTTTGTTTAATCTTATAAATTCGAAAAAGCAATAACCCACGGGAAGGGCTGATTTGTGGATGAGGAATTAGCATACTCACTCTCTTTCATCCTTTCCGTTCGTAGTCTAAGGAACCCCCTTTTCTATTTTTTAGGAAGGGTTTAAATAAATAAATAAAGAAGGGGGTAATTCACCATTTCTAAATCGAATCTTTTTTGGCTCGATTTAGAAATAGTAAAATATATATATTATATATATATTTTAAATATATCAAAGGGGGGGGCAGGGCGATACAAAAAGAACTCTGTTCTTTTTTTTTAGTCTATCTATAAGAGGAGATCATATGAAAAATGTAACCGATTCTTTCGTTTCTTTAGGCCACTGGCCATCCGCCGGGAGTTTCGGGTTTAATACCGATATTTTAGCAACAAATCTAATAAATCTAAGTGTAGTGCTTGGGGTATTGGTTTTTTTTGGAAAGGGAGTGTGTGCGAGTTGTTTATTTCAAGAATAGGCTGGATCCAACCAGCTGTACTTTTTTTTATAACTAGGAAAAGTAGGTACATTATCTCACGAATGACTTCTGAATAAAGAAATCATATGCAAGAACCATAGCATTTCGTTATTCGTTGGTAAATCCGCTTTGATTCTCTATCAACCAAAAATGTGGGACCATTAACAACTATGGTTAAAGCTAAATCGTTTGAAGTCCAGACGCAGCATGGTACTCTTTCTACCACAATATGAATATTAATATAGAGATGCTTTCAAAATGAATAATTTATCTATATAAGAACACTCATATGGATAAAATGATTTGAACCACTTATTACAAAAATTGGGATTAAACCCCCTTTTATCCAATGATGAATCGACGACCTATGTATTGTGTATTAAAGGAAGAAAACCCTTTTTGGATTTTTGGATAAAAAAAAGAAACAACTTTGTTGACAATTACATATTTTTGTTTGGTCAGAAGAGTCCTCCGACTTTTTTGGTTTTGGATTAGTGATTGGTTTTGATATTTTTATTTTGGAATATGAAGAGAGTAGAGGATAGGCTCATTACATTCAAAAAAAGATATGGGAATTTATCATAAGTAATTTAAGTAATTGAGCGTGAGAGCCAAATGAATCGAAAGATTCATGTTTGGTTCGGGAAGGGATCATGGAAGTTTTTAAATGAATGGAAAGAGAATCTACTTTCATTAAGTGATTTATTAGATAATCGAAAACAGAGGATCTTAAATACTATTCGAAATTCAGAAGAACTACGTGGGGGAGCCATTGAACAGCTGGAAAAGGCCCGGACACGCTTACGAAAAGTGGAAA